ATCTTTTTCTGATCCCGCCAGAGCGCCTTCTCCTTCTAATAGGCCATGAACTAGATCAGAATCATTCTCAACGAGTCCATAAGAAGTGATCCCATTTTTTTCATCGGGTCCGGGTAGAGACCAAAGGTCTTGAGCGACCGATCCGGCAGAACAACTCAAAAGATAAAGAAGTGTCGTTAATTTCTTCATGCTCATTCCAAGTTCGAAATACCATTTGTACAAATAAGAATCCCCTTCATTACATGATTTCTTCTTCATATAGATAGATATAGGATCTATGGGGCAATTACTTAGAAGTACATTTTGTGCAACAGCCCTTCCTATCTGATAGAAAAGGATCCCATGATCCTGAACCGATCTTACCTGGGATCGCAAATCCCAAGTTTGCCTATGAAGAGCAGATCTAATTGTATTATTGTCTATAATTGATTTCTTCTGTGTAATACTAATCGATAGGGCCTCATTGGTAAGTGCTACAAGATCTCGTGCATTGGAACCCATGGTTATGGACCCGAGTCCATTAGTCTGGAACATTTTCTTTTCCAAGTGAAATCCCCTAGTATATGAAAGGGTGAAAAAGCGCTTTCGTTGTTGTGGAATAAGAAGCCTTCGTATCTTAATGCATGTATTTAATTTATTCGGAGCTATTAGAGCGGGATCCACTTTTTGGGGAATATGAGTCGAAGCAATAACAAGAATATTTCTAGCGGACCACCTGTCACAATCCCTGGAGAGATGGTTCACTAATAGACCGAGGGATAAGTAATTCGACTCATTCACATCCAGATCATGAATGTTTGGAATCCATATTATGCAAGGAGACATTGCTTTTGCAAATTCGAATTGAAGGGTGATATAAAATCGGTCTATTTCTGGCATCATATCCATAGTTAGCGCATTCATCACAGTTAGCAGCTCCAGCTCCGTATCAAGGTCACGATGGATATCGTCACCAGCATCGATATCGTCACTAGCATCGATATCGGCACTAGCATCGATATCGTCACTAGCATCAATATCGTCAATATCGGAATCATCAATAAGAAAACCTTTAGGCTTGTTATCCAGGAACTTGTTCAGAAATACCGTAATGAAAGGAACATAGGAGTTTGTCGCTAGGTATTTGACCAAATAGGATCGTCCAGTTCCTATAGAACCTATCACTAAAATACCCCTAGAGGGGGATAGGGCTAAGCGGAGCGAAAAGGGTTTTCCATGAGATGGGAAATGAAAACTATTAGCCCCACACGAGGTTTGTGAATAAGTGATTGTCTGATACTGAGCAAGGAATATTCGTCTTTCTGCTAAACAAGATGTATTGAACTCATAATTCATTAGACACTTTTTATGAATGTCAACTAAATATCGTAAGTAAATTGCTCCCGGTTGTTCAATCATTTGATAATCAGAGTCATTCTTTGATAAATGATCGCTATGAGTTAGACTCAATAGAATTTGATCAATCCTTTTTTCTGTCGTTAAGGTGGAGAACTGAACCAAGAATTCTCTTTCTTCATCATCAATCGAATCACTGTTCGCGACCCAGGATTCTATTTTATCATCAATCCAATCACCGTTCACGTTTTTTCTTTTTCTTATCAATGAATAGATCTCTTTACTTGTATGACTTAGATGTCTCGTATTTCTCGAAAAAGCGATTCGATTGGTGGGATTTGGTATGGTACTTATGAGATCAATGAGATTGATATTCAAATATTTCTTCTTAGAACGTATTGATTTGACCCCAGAAGCGGAACCACCACCCAATAGCATGTTACCGCCAGAAGCAGAACCCCGCATTTCTTCTAGAGAATCCCCTAATTGTTCCAGAGCAACTAGAAAGAGATTCTTTAACCAGAACAGTTCAGATGTAGGATACCTATCCAGAAGTTTTCGCAACTCAATCATGTATGATGGAATCATCAAAGATTTGACCTTTTCGAACTCTGTCTGTAACTCACTAGAGGCTCGGGAAACAAAGAGAAGATGTGTACGAACGAGATATCCAGCAACAAGAAGAAGGAAAAGGATTGAATAGAGGAACTCCCGAACATTTGGCGATCTCGGATGTGTCGATATCAATGGTGACTCATTATTTCGATGAATCATTTCTTCGGACAGAAGAAGATTATGTAAACACTTTCTCGAAATCTCACTTATCAGATTCCATTGTGGAAGACACCATTTTTTCTGAAGAATTCGCCATGATATATCTGATCCATACATAATATCATGAAAAATGGATACAAATTTTTGACTGCTACTTAGTATCGGCAATAGGTCTGAAAAAGTATCTAAAAATATCAAATTTAGATATTTGTACCCTGTCGAAGTAAAGAACCATGGCATATATGTTTGGAATAGATTCCATTTTGAGAGAGTTGAAAAAGCACTATCTCGTTGAAAGGTTCTATATATCTGCCCTTTCTCAACGCATTTCTTTAGACAAAGACTCCGCTTTTTCCGCGTTTCGGATGGTAAATCTTTCTCAGAATATGGA